GAATGAAAATAACTTATTTCAAATGAAATAGGCTGTTTTCATCTAATTTTTTTTTTTTTTTTTTTTTTTATACTTAAATTTAAGTGGTGTATATAATCTAATTGTAAATTAAATTAAAATTATTTAAATAAATAAAAAAAGTATAATTTAAAAAATTAATTTTTATTAATATAGATAATTTAAAATTCCAATATAAACATTTCCGAGAATTAAAAGATCAACTTTATATAAATAGATAAATAATTACAAAAAATTTATTTTTAATATTAATTTATATCAATGTTTAATAATGTTAGATTATATTATATACTAATAAATTAACTATATTGTTATTCATCTTTGAATCCTAAAGGTTTTTTTATATAAATATAGATACCTATTAATTAATTAAATATTTATRTACATATATATATATATTAATCTTAACTTGGTATATCGTTTATTTATTTTAATATTTATATAAATAATAATTAAATTTCCATTTAATTAAATTAATGAATAAAATATTTATTAATAAATTTAATATTGACAAAAATAACTTATTTCAAATGAAATAGGCTGTTTTCATCTAATTTNTTTTWAAAAAAAATTAGATATAGTTTAATTATTAATTAATTTAATTAATATTTAAATAAATAAAAAAAGTATAATTTAAAAAATTAATTTTTATTAATATAGATAATTTAAAATTCYAATATAGACATTTCCGAGAATTAAAAGATCAACTTTATATAAATAGATAAATAATTACAAAAAATTTATTTTTAATATTAATTTATATCAATGTTTAATARTGTTAGATTATATTATATACTAATAAATTAACTATATTGTTATTCATCTTTGAATCCTAAAGGTTTTTTTATATAAATATAGATGCCTATTAATTAATTAAATATTTATATACATATATATATATATTAATTTTAACCTGGTATATCGTTTATTTATTTTAAAAAAAAAAAAAAAAAAAAAATTTAATTAATTAAAAATAATTAAATTAACTAATAGTTTATATGATTTTTTTTTATTATTTAATTTAATTATTATTTCAATTAATTAAATAAATTTTTTTTATTATTTATGTTAATTTTATAAATTTAATTAGTATTTAAATCTAATTTAAATAATTATTAGTAAGATTATGTGTAATTAATTTTGTTAAATAGGAAATTTTTCATCTAATTTTTTTAATGAAAAACGGTATATTACTTAGGGGGTAATTGCTGATTAGGAGAAACTACTAACTAATTTTATTTTAATTAAATTAAATATTTTTTTTTTTATTAATTAAATATTATTATTTAGGTTGGTATTTTTATTTATTGTTGTTTTATATTATTTTATTATTTAATTAATATTAAAGTTTTATTTTGGCTTTGTATTTTATTATTGGTTTATTTTATATGTAAGTTTTTGCGTGTGTTTTTATTTATTTAAATAATAAGTAAAATTTAATTATATTTTCAGTAAATAGTATTATTAATCAAAGAAATTTGGAAATAGTAATTTCATAGAGTATTGGCTAAATTTGTGCCAGCAGCCGCGGTTATACAAATAGTGCAGATAAAATTTATTTAGTGTGAGTTAAGTTTTATTATATTAAAATAGTATTAAATTTATTAAGTGAAATTTTAAATTTGAGAATTTTTTATAAAAATGTTTTGAAGCTCGAAAATTTTAATTATAAACTAGGATTAGATACCCTATTATTTAAAATGTAGGTTTAATTACTAAGGTAGTAATAGTTATGTTCTTGAAACTTAAAAAATTTGGCGGTATTTTAGTCTATTCAGAGGAACCTGTCCTATAATCGATAGTCCACGATGTACCTTACTTAAATTTGTTTTTCAGTTTATATACCGTCGTTATTAGAATATTTTATTAGAATAATAATTTTCTTTAATTTTTATAGAAATCTATATCAGATCAAGGTGTAGCTTATATTTAAGTAGAGATGGGTTACAATAAATTTATTTAAACGGATCTAATTTTTAAATGTTTAGTGAAGGTGGATTTGATAGTAAAATTTTAAAGATTGTTAGTTTGATTTTAGCTCTAGAATATGCACACATCGCCCGTCGCTCTTGTTATTAAGGTAAGATAAGTCGTAACATAGTAGATGTACCGGAAGGTGTATCTAGAATGACAATTTAAAGCTTATTTAGTAAAGTATTTCATTTACATTGAAAAGATTTTTGTGCAAATCAATATAAATTGATCAATTTTTGCTTATTTATTGGTTTTGTTTTTAAGTTATTGTATTAAAAATAATTGTATAATTAAATGTTTTAGTAATTTTTAATGAAAAAATAATATTAATAATAGTTGATTAGTATTGTGAAAGATAGTTGAAATATTTTGAAAAATTTTTGTATAAAAAGAAATTTTAATTTATTGTACCTTGTGTATCAGGGTCTATTAAATAATTAATATATATATATATTAATCTCGATTTTATAAGAGTTAATAGTTTATTAAAGTTAATGTATCAAAATTATTTTAAATAAATTGTTAGAAATGAAATGTTATTCGTTTATAAAGGTATCTAGTTTTTTTAGAAATAAATTTAATTTACAAATTTTTAATTTTTTAGTTATTTATTTAATTGAAAAATTTATTTATTTGAATATTTTAAGGGATAAGCTTTAAAATAAATTATTAAAAATTAATAGTGAAAGTGGTATAAAATGTATGCTTAGAATTAGCAATCATTGTAAAGTTTGTTATAAATTATTTTATAAATTAGTATTATTTATTATATTTTAATTTATTTATAAAAATTTTTTTATTAATTAGGGATAAAAAGAAATAATGATAGAATTAGTATATTTTTTTGTTTATGTAATTTTATATGATAAGTTTATATAAAGAACTCGGCAAAATTTTTACTCGCCTGTTTAACAAAAACATGTCTTTTTGAGTTATATTTAAAGTCTGACCTGCCCACTGAAATTGTTTAAATGGCCGCAGTATTTTAACTGTGCAAAGGTAGCATAATCATTAGTCTTTTAATTGAAGGCTGGTATGAATGGTTGGACGAAGTATAAGCTGTTTCATATAAATTTATAGTAGAATTTTATATTTTAGTTAAAAAGCTAAAATTTAGTTAAAAGACGAGAAGACCCTATAAATCTTTATATTTTATGTTGTTTTAATTTTTTAGATTTATTTTATTTTTATAGTTTAGAATATTTTGTTGGGGTGATATTAAAATTTAATGAACTTTTAATTATTTAGAATCATTAATTTATGTTTTATTGATCCGTTAATAGTGATTATAAGATCAAGTTACTTTAGGGATAACAGCGTAATTTTTTTGGAGAGTTCATATCGATAAAAAGGGTTGCGACCTCGATGTTGGATTAAGAAATATTTTTAGGTGTAGTTGCTTAAATATTAAGTCTGTTCGACTTTTAAATTCTTACATGATCTGAGTTCAGACCGGCGTAAGCCAGGTTGGTTTCTATCTTTAATATATTATAATACTTTAGTACGAAAGGACCAAGTATTGGAATAATAATATTTTAAATTAGAGAATTTAATTAATATTTTGCTATTTTGGCAGATTAGTGCAATAAATTTAGAATTTATTTATGTGATTTATATTACAGATAGTACTTGTTTTTTATAGAGTTTATTTTATCATTTATTGGAAGTTTAATTTTGGTGGTTTGTGTTTTAGTAAGAGTGGCTTTTTTAACCCTTTTGGAACGTAAGGTTTTAGGTTATATTCAAATTCGTAAGGGGCCTAATAAAGTGGGGTTGATAGGAATCCCTCAACCTTTTTGTGATGCAATTAAGTTATTTACTAGGGAACAAACTTATCCTCTTTTATCAAACTATATTTCTTATTATTTTTCTCCTATTTTTTCTTTATTTTTATCTTTAGTTGTTTGGATGTGTTTTCCTTTGTTTGTTAAATTATTTTCTTTTAATTTAGGGTTGTTGTTTTTTTTGTGTTGTACTAGTTTGGGTGTGTATACTGTTATAATTGCTGGTTGGTCTTCTAATTCTAATTATGCATTATTGGGCGGTTTACGGGCTGTGGCGCAAACTATTTCTTATGAGGTTAGAATGGCATTAGTTTTATTATCTTTTGTGTTTTTAATTGGTAGTTATAATATTTTAGATTTTTTTTATTATCAAAAAATTGTTTGATTTTTAATAATTTTATTTCCTATTAGATTAGTTTGATTTTGTATTTGTTTGGCTGAAACAAATCGTACTCCTTTTGATTTTGCAGAGGGTGAGTCGGAGTTAGTTTCTGGGTTTAATATTGAATATAGAAGAGGAGGATTTGCTTTAATTTTTATAGCTGAATATGCTAGAATTTTATTTATGAGTATATTATTTTGTGTAATTTTTTTGGGGGCAGATGTATTTAATGTTATATTTTATATTAAATTAACGTTTATTTCGTTTGTTTTTATTTGAGCTCGAGGAACTTTGCCTCGGTTTCGTTATGATAAATTAATATATTTAGCTTGAAAGAGTTTTTTGCCTTTTTCGTTAAATTTTTTATTGTTTATTATTGGTTTAAAACTGTTGTTGATTTATTATATGTGATTAATAAAATTTAGTAAAGTTAATAGAAAGATTAATTTCTATCTTATGTTTTCAAAACATACGCTTGTTCAAGCTCATTAACTAATTAATTAAATTGTCTCATCATTTATTTACTAAAGGATTAATAATGTAATATAAGAAGTAAATTACAGTTAAAATTTGACCTACTAATACATAAGGTTCTTCTACTGGTCGTGCTCCAATTCATGTTAATAAAATTACTGTAACAACTATAGTTCAAAATAAGATTTTGTTAATAGGGTAGAATTGGATGCCTCGAAATTTTCTTAAGTGGTAGAAGGGCAGAATGGCTAAAATAGCAATTGATAACACTAGGGCAATTACTCCTCCAAGTTTATTCGGGATAGATCGTAGAATTGCGTAGGCGAATAAAAAGTATCATTCTGGTTGAATATGTACTGGGGTAACTAGTGGGTTAGCAGGGATAAAATTGTCTGGGTCTCCTAATAGATAGGGGTTAATTAGTGTTAATAGGATTAGTATTGCAGTTATGATAACAAATCCTACAATATCTTTGTATGAGAAATAGGGATGGAAAGGAATTTTGTCAATATTAGAGTTTAGTCCGATGGGATTATTGGATCCTGTTTGGTGGAGGAATAACAAATGAATTAGTGTTATTGCTAATACAATAAATGGTAGGATGAAGTGGAATGTAAAGAATCGTGTAAGTGTAGCGTTGTCTACAGCAAATCCTCCTCATACTCATTGAACTAAGTCAATTCCTAAGTAAGGAATTGCTGATAACAAGTTAGTAATAACTGTGGCTCCTCAAAAAGATATTTGGCCTCAGGGCAATACATACCCTATGAATGCTGTTGCTATTACTAAAAATAAAATTAAGACTCCAACTAATCAAGTAGGTGTAAATAAGTAAGATCCGTAGTAGATTCCTCGTCCTACGTGTAAGTAAATACAAATGAAGAAGAATGATGCACCGTTGGCATGAAGGGTTCGTAATAATCAACCATAGTTTACATCGCGACAAATGTGATTTACACTATTGAAAGCTAAATTAATGTCTGCAGTATAGTGTATAGCTAAAAATAGTCCTGTTAGGATTTGAATAATTAAGCATAGGCCTAGTAGTGATCCAAAATTTCATCATGTTGAAATGTTAATTGGGGCTGGAAGATCTACTAGTGCATTATTTGCAATTTTAAATAGGGGGTGTTGGGTTCGTAAGGGTTTGTTCATTAGTTTATTTGTCGAAGAGGGCCATAAAATAATTTAGTGATTTTTACAACTGCGATTAATGTAATTAATAGATAGTTTATTAATATAACAGTGACAAAATTTGTTGGATAATTATATAATTTGTGAAGGCTTAGGCTGTTTTCATCTAATCTTAAATTAAAATTATATAAGGGTTGTGTTTCTAAATTTTGAATAAATATGGACGTTGAAAGTTTGTCTATAAATATTCTAATTAATATTAAAGTTAATATAGTTGCAGTATAAATAATTGTTAATTTTATAGAGATTGAGAATATTTCGTTTGATGCTAAGGAAGTTACGTAAATAAATAGAACTAATATACCCCCTAGAAAGATTAAAAATAAGGTGTATGAAAATCAGAATCTTTTGGCTATTAATCCGGTAATTAAACAAATTTGTAAAGTTTGAATTAATAATATTAGCCCTATTGCTAGAGGGTGGTTTATTTGAATAAAAATTAATCTTGAAATTAGAGTTGAGGAGTATAAAAAGAGTTGTATAATATCAGGAGGTAGTTTATTTAAAATATTAATTTTGGGGATTAATGATAGAGTTATTTCTTTTCTCTTGAAGTTTTAAAAGATAAAATCTTATTTTTGGTTTACAAGACCAATGTTTTTATTAAACTATTAAAACTAATGTTAATAAGTTTGTATTGAGGGTTGCCTTGTTTTTTATTTTTAATGGGAATTTTTGTTTTTGTTTCTAATCGTAAGCATTTATTATCGATACTTTTAAGTTTGGAATATATTGTATTGAGTTTATTTTTTCTTTTGTTTATCTATTTAAATTTGATAGATTATAGAAGATTTTTTAGTATAATGTTTTTAACTTTTACAGTGTGTGAGGGTGCTTTAGGTCTTTCTATTTTAGTTTCTATAATTCGCACTCATGGAAATGATTATTTTCAATCATTTAATGTATTGCAATGTTAAAGTTGGTTTTTATAACAATTTTTATTAGTCCTATTTGTTTTATAAATGGGCTATTTTGAATGGTTCAAAATTTATTGTTTATTGTGGTTTTTGTTTTAATTAATTTAAGTTACTGTATTAATTATTTTGTAGGTATTTCTTATTTTTTAGGGTTTGATGTTATTTCTTATGGTCTTATTTTATTAAGATTTTGGGTTTGTACTCTTATAATTACTGCTAGTGAATCTGTTTATAAGTATAATAATTATAAAAATTTATTTTTATTTAATGTTTTAATTTTGTTAATTTTTTTAATGTTAACTTTTAGAAGAATAAATTTATTTATATTTTATTTATTTTTTGAAAGAAGATTAATTCCTACTTTATTTTTGATTTTGGGTTGGGGGTATCAGCCGGAGCGTCTTCAGGCGGGAGTTTATTTATTATTTTATACGTTGTTAGTTTCTTTGCCTATATTAGTTGGAATTTTTTATTTATATAATAATTTAAATACAATAAATTTTTACTTATTGAGTAATTATTTATTTAATTATGATTTGTTGTACTTATCTTTAATTTTAGCTTTTTTAGTTAAAATGCCTATATTTTTGGTGCATTTATGACTTCCCAAGGCTCATGTTGAAGCCCCGGTTTCAGGGTCAATAATTTTAGCCGGGATTATGTTAAAGTTGGGGGGTTACGGTTTGTTGCGGGTTTTTTCTTTTTTGCAGTTAAGAGGTATTAAATATAATTATGTGTGAGTTAGAGTTAGATTAGTGGGAGGAGTTTTAATTAGTTTAGTTTGTTTACGTCAAACTGATTTAAGGGCCTTAATTGCTTATTCATCAGTTGCTCATATGGGAATTGTTTTAGGGGGTCTAATGACCTTGACTTATTGGGGTCTATGTGGTTCGTATGCTTTAATAATTGCTCATGGGTTGTGTTCGTCGGGGTTATTTTGTTTAGCTAATATTACTTATGAACGACTGGGAAGTCGAAGATTATTAATTAATAGGGGTTTATTAAGTTTTATACCTTCAATAACTTTGTGGTGATTTTTATTAAGAGCTTGTAATATGGCGGCTCCTCCTTCTTTAAATTTATTGGGGGAGATTTTTTTATTAAATAGTATTGTAAGTTGGTCTTGGATTACTATAATTTCTTTGTCTTTATTGTCTTTTTTTAGTGCTGCTTATACTTTATATTTATATGCTTATAGTCAGCATGGAAAGATTTTTTCAGGAGTTTATTCATTTAGAGGAGGTAGGATTCGTGAATTTTTTTTATTATTTCTTCATTGATTTCCTTTAAATTTACTTATTTTAAAGAGAGATATTTGTTTATTTTGACTTTAGATCTAAATAGTTTATTTAAAATTTTGATTTGTGGTATCAATGAAATGAGATTTGTCATTTTAGATCATGAAATATTTATCAATTTGTAGAATTAGATTTTTAATTTTAATTGCTGTTAGAATTAATTTATTTTTATTTAGTTTATTATTTTTATTAAATGATTATTCTTTGTTTTTAGAGTGAGAGGTTGTTAGTTTAAATTCAACTAGAATTGTAATAACTTTTTTGTTTGATTGAATGAGATTATTATTTATATCTTTTGTTTTGTTAATTTCTTCTTTGGTAATTTATTACAGAAAGGAGTATATGGGGGGGGATATAAATATTAATCGTTTTATTATATTAGTTTTAATGTTTGTGTTATCTATAATATTATTAATTATTAGTCCTAATTTAATTAGAATTTTGTTGGGGTGAGATGGTTTGGGATTAGTGTCTTATTGTTTAGTTATTTATTTTCAGAATGTTAAGTCATATAATGCTGGCATGTTAACTGCTTTGTCTAATCGGATTGGAGATGTGGCTTTTTTATTGGCCATTGCTTGGATATTAAATTATGGGAGTTGAAACTATATTTTTTATTTAGAAAGCATGAAGAATAGTGTTGAAATAGAAATTATTGGGACATTAATTATGTTAGCTGCTATAACTAAAAGTGCTCAGATTCCTTTTTCTTCTTGATTACCCGCTGCTATGGCGGCTCCTACACCTGTTTCGGCTTTAGTTCATTCTTCGACTTTAGTGACTGCTGGTGTTTATTTATTAATTCGGTTTAATGTTTTATTAAGAGGTAGATGGTTAGGGGATTTATTGTTGTTAATTTCTGGGTTAACAATATTTATGGCAGGATTAGGGGCTAATTTTGAGTTTGATTTAAAAAAGATTATTGCTCTTTCTACATTGAGTCAGTTAGGGTTGATAATGAGAATTTTATCTATAGGGTTTTATAGGCTCGCTTTTTTTCACTTGTTGACTCATGCTTTATTTAAGGCTTTGTTGTTTATGTGTGCTGGAGCGATTATTCATAATATAAATAATTCTCAAGATATTCGGTTAATGGGGGGGTTGGGAGTGTATATGCCTCTAACTTCTGGTTGTTTTAATGTAGCTAATTTAGCTTTATGTGGGATGCCTTTTTTGGCTGGGTTTTATTCTAAGGATTTGATTTTAGAGATTGTTTCATTAAGTTATATTAATTTATTTTCTTTCTTTTTTTATTTTTTTTCTACTGGACTAACTGTTTGTTATTCTTTTCGGTTGGTTTATTATTCTATAACGGGGGAATTAAATTGTGGTTCTTTAAATATATTAAGAGATGAGGGTTGAGTAATACTCCGAGGTATAAGCGGTCTATTATTTATGAGAATTGTGGGGGGTAGTATATTAAGTTGGTTAATTTTTCCAACTCCTTATATGGTTTGTTTGCCTAGCTATTTAAAATTATTGACTTTATTTGTTTGTGGGGTAGGAGGATTATTGGGCTATATTATTTCAAATGTTTCTTTATTTTTTTTTAATAAGTCTTTACATAATTATTTAATGGGTTATTTTTTTGGTTCTATATGGTTTATACCTTATATTTCAACTTATGGTGTTATTAACTATCCTTTAGTATTAGGGATAACGGTTTATAAGTCTTTTGATCAGGGGTGGTCAGAATTTTTAGGTGGGCAAAATTTATATAGTGAGTTAGTTATATATTCTCAATATATGTTTATTATACATAATAATAGTTTAAAGATTTATCTTTTATTATTTGTTTTATGAATTATTTTCTTGTTTTCATTTTTTGGGGGGACTTATTCAAGTAGCTTAAAATAGAGCATAACATTGAAGATGTTGGAGTGATTGAATGATCCTTGGATGTAGTGTATTATTGTTAGTAATTTATAAAAATGGGGATTTTTATTTTTACAGTGAAAATGTAATGTTTTTATTAAACTATATAAATAGAAGTACAAATGGAGTTTAACCATTAAAAGATAAAAGTTAGCGGCTTTTTCTTGAACGTCATACTTCCTTAATTGGAGATTAATCTCAGTTTTATCATTAACAGTGATAAGCCTCTTTTTGGCTTCAATTAATAGATTGATCAATTGGTGGTTAGTTTGTTAGAATAAGGGCATTGGGCGCCTAAGATTAGGTCGAAACTAATTGCGATAAATCGCTTCATATTCTGAATTATAAGGTAGATTGATATTTCAATACTTTTTGAGTGCAAATCAAATGTTATAATTAACTACAACCCTAGTTTGATCAATTTAATATTCCTTGGTTTCATTCATGGTATAGACCAATAATTAAGATAATAATAAATACGATTCTTGTTGTGGTTCATATGGCGATATTAGAAATCGAAATAATTAAGATTATGGGTAAAATAAGAGCAATTTCTACATCAAAAATTAAAAAAATAATTGTAATTAGAAAAAATCGGAGGGAAAAGGGTAGTCGTGAAGAAGATTTGGGGTCAAACCCACATTCAAAGGGGGAGCATTTTTCTCGGTCTGTTAATGCTTTTTTTGATAAAATAGAGGCTAGTGTTATTACTACGCTGGTGATGATAATTAAAGTTGATGCTATAATTATAATTAAAAAAATTATTTGTACTACTGATTTAGTAGACTTTATGATTGGAAGTCAAATATACTTATATATTACACAAATAAAAATTAATTAGCCTCCTCATCAATAAATTGAAATATAGAGAAATAGTCAGACAATATCGACAAAATGTCAGTATCATGCAGCAGCTTCAAAACCAAAGTGGTGGGTTTTAGAAAAGTGGTTGTTTAAATGGCGAATTAAACATACTAGAAGAAATGTTGTTCCAATTAATACGTGAATTCCGTGGAATCCTGTTGCTATAAAAAAAGTAGAGCCATAAACTGAGTCTGCAATAGTAAATGGTGCTTCAACATATTCATAGGCTTGTAGAATGGTAAAGTAAATTCCTAGAAGAACTGTAAAAAATAGTCCTTGTGTTGCTTGAGAGTGATTACCTTCTATTAGTCTGTGATGAGCTCAAGTAACCGTTACTCCTGAAGACAATAAAATAGCTGTATTTAATAATGGGATTTGGAAGGGGTTGAAGGGTTTAATTCCTGCGGGGGGCCATACGGCCCCTAATTCAATCGCTGGGGATAGGCTTCTGTGGAAAAATGCTCAGAAGAAAGATATAAAAAATAGAATTTCTGATAAAATAAATAGAATTATTCCTCATCGTAATCCTAATGTTACGGGCAGGGTGTGTAGTCCTTGAAAGGTTCCTTCTCGTGAAACGTCTCGTCATCATTGATAAACTGTTAAAATAGTGATAATATTTCCTAGAACGAATAACGAAATATCATATTGATGAAACCATTTTACTAATCCTGAAACGGAAGTTATAGCTCCGATTGCTCCTGTTAAGGGTCAGGGGCTATAATCTACTAAATGAAATGGGTGATTTGAGTGCGTTGTCATTAGTTTACTTCTCTAGAGTATAATGTAGTTAGAACTGCAAATACATATGATTGAATAATAGCGACTGCTGATTCCAGAATTAATAGAGCAATTTGGCCTATTAATAATAGGGATACAATTGTATAAGAAAGGGTGGGCCCAGTATTTCCTAAAAGGGTAAGTAATAAATGTCCTGCGATTATATTAGCTGCTAGTCGGACTGCTAAAGTTCCTGGCCGAATAATATTGCTAATAGTTTCAATACATACTATAAATGGTATAAGAATTGCGGGAGTTCCTTGAGGGACTAGATGAGCAAATATGTGCTGTGTGTGATTAATTCATCCGTATAGTATGAAACATAATCATAAAGGTAGGGCTAGAGTAAGTGTGAGTGTTAAGTGGCTTGTTCTTGTAAAAATATAAGGAAATAATCCTATAAAATTATTAAATAAAATTAGTGAAAATAGAGAAACAAAAATAAAGGTTGATCCGGGGTGTCCTGATGGGCCTAAAAGGGTTTTGAATTCTTTATGAAGCGTGAGAAGAATTGAATTTCAAAAAATGTGTCATCGTGATGGTATTAGTCAGTAGGCAGAAGGGATTATATAAAGTCCTAATAATGTTCTTATTCAATTTAATGATAAATTGAAAATACTTGATGAGGGGTCGAATACAGAGAATAGATTTGTTATCATTTTCAATTTAAAGAAGTTGTTGAATGATTGTTTGAAATTTTTGATTTAAGGATTTTAGGGGTTATAGAATAATAGTTTATTATACTGAATAAGATGAAAGTAATTGAAAAGATAGTAAATAAGCTTAATCAGCCAATAGGGGCTATTTGAGGCATTAAAAAATATTAAATAGTTTAATAATTTTAGTTTGACATACTAATGTTATTTTTTAACTAATTTTTTCATTAGAAGTAAGTGCTAATTTACTATAAAATGGTTTAAGAGACCAGTACTTGCTTTCAGCCATCTAATGAAAATTATGAATTAGTTCTATTAGTTACTCATTTGATAAAATAGTTTACAGGAAGTCTTTCAATTACAATAGGTATAAATCTGTGATTAGCTCCACAAATTTCTGAGCATTGACCATAAAATAATCCAGGGCGGTTTATTAAGAAGTTGGTTTGATTTAATCGGCCAGGAGTTCCATCGACTTTTACCCCTAAGGTTGGCACTGTTCATGAATGAATTACATCTGCGGCTGTTACTAAGATTCGAATTTGTGAATTTATGGGCAGGATTACGCGGTTATCGACGTCTAGGAGTCGAAATCCATCTGTTGCTAATTCATTAGTTGGAATTATATATGAATCAAATTCTACGTTTATGAAATCTGAATATTCGTAGCTTCAGTATCATTGATGTCCAATAGCTTTTAAAGTAACTGAGGGTTCGTTGATTTCATCTAATAAGTATAATAATCGAAGAGAGGGAAAAGCGATAAATAATAAGATAATTGCTGGAAGAATTGTTCAAATTATTTCAATAGTTTGACCATGTAAAAGGTTTCGATTAGTATATAAATTGAAGAATAGTATAAATATTAAATATCCTACTAATGTTGTAATTATTACCAAGATTATTAGAGCGTGATCATGAAAGAAGGTAAGTTGTTCTATAAGAGGGGAGGCACTATCCTGAAGGCCAAGGGCAGCTCATGTTGTCATTAGTTTCTAATAAAAGTGAATACTTTATGTATGGGACTTAAATCCATTGCACTAATCTGCCATATTAGATAGTTAGTTAAAAGGGGTAGTTCTGAATAGCTATGTTCAGCTGGAGGAGTGTTTTGGAGTCATTCAATTGAAGAACTAAGTTGTATAGGATAAATTACTTGCCGTTGTGTTACTAAACTTTCTCAAATAATAAATAAGAAGAATAAAATTCCTAGTAAAGAAATAGATGAACCAATTGTGGATACTACATTTCATGTTGTGTAAGCATCTGGGTAGTCTGAGTAACGTCGAGGTATTCCTGCTAGCCCTAAAAAGTGTTGTGGGAAGAATGTTAAGTTTACTCCGATAAATATAGTAATAAATTGACTTTTTAGTCATCTAGGATTTAGTGTTAGTCCTGTAAATAGTGGGTATCAATGTACAAATCCTGCTATAATGGCAAATACTGCTCCTATGGATAATACGTAGTGGAAGTGGGCTACTACGTAGTATGTGTCATGGAGAATAATATCTACAGATGAGTTAGCAAGAACAACTCCTGTTAGTCCCCCTACTGTAAATAAGAATACAAATCCTAGTGCCCATAATATAGCCGGGGAATAATTTAGTTGTGTGCCATGCAGGGTGGCTAGTCAACTAAAAATTTTAATGCCTGTGGGTACAGCAATAATTATTGTAGCTGAGGTGAAGTATGCACGAGTGTCTACATCTATTCCAACTGTAAATATATGATGAGCTCATACGATAAACCCTAAAAGGCCAATTGCTATTATAGCATAGATTATTCCTAGAGAGCCGAATGTTTCTTTTTTCCCTGATTCTTGGCTAATAATGTGAGAAATTATTCCGAATCCTGGTAGAATTAAAATATAGACTTCTGGGTGTCCAAAAAATCAAAATAAATGCTGGTAAAGAACAGGGTCTCCTCCTCCTGCGGGGTCAAAAAAAGAAGTGTTTAAATTTCGGTCTGTTAATAGTATAGTAATAGCTCCTGCTAAAACTGGTAATGATAGTAAAAGTAACAGGGCCGTTAATACAACTGCTCAAACGAAAAGGGGTATTCGATCAAATGAAATTCCTGTTGATCGTATATTAATTACTGTTGTAATGAAATTAACAGCTCCTAGAATTGAAGAGATACCGGCTAAGTGAAGAGAAAAAATAGCTAGATCAACTGATGCTCCTCCGTGGGCAATAACAGATGACAGGGGAGGGTAAACTGTTCAACCTGTGCCAGCTCCGTTTTCTACTATGCTTCTTACTAAGAGTAGTGTGAGGGAAGGGGGTAATAACCAAAATCTTATATTATTTATTCGTGGGAAGGCTATGTCGGGGGCTCCTAGTATTAGGGGAACAAGTCAATTTCCGAAACCTCCAATTATGATAGGTATAACTATAAAGAAAATTATTACGAAAGCGTGTGCTGTTACAATTACGTTATAAATTTGGTCGTCTCCGATTAATGCTCCGGGGTGTCCTAATTCAGCTCGAACTAGAATTCTAAGAGATGTCCCAACTATTCCTGCTCAGGCTCCGAAGATAAAATATAAGGTTCCAATATCTTTGTGATTTGTTGAGAATAGCCATTGTCGCGATTAAATGGCTGAAGTTTAGGCGATAGACTGTAAATCTATTTATGAGAATTTATTCTTTTTAATCATTATTAATAATTTGGCCATATTAGGGGTTGGCTTTATAGTCAATAATGACGTTAGACTGCAATTCTAAAGGAGTAATAGATTTACTAAGGCTTAAAAGATTTATACTTATATTTATAGCTTTGAAGGCTATTAGTTTAATTAACTTAAAGCCTTACATTGCATAATTTATAAGAATAAATAAATTGTGGAAACTAAAATCAAACTAAATGTGGAAATAAACGATAGAATTAATATTAGCTTGAAAGAAGCACTATTTGCGATTATATTGATAGTTCAATTATTTTCGTAATAATTGAGTATAAATGCTGCGAAACATAATCGTAAGTAAAAAAATAGTGTAATTAGCGTTATGGTGGTTATAATTGTTATTAACATATATTGGCCTTTTAATGTTAGTAGTTGAATAACTAGTCATTTAGGTAAAAATCCAATAAATGGGGGCAATCCTCCAAGTGAAAGTAAATTTAAAAATAAAATGAATTTGAGGATTTTAGAATTAAAGAATGAATCAAACAATTGATTAATATGAAATATTTTAAAATTGTTGAATATAAAGGTTAAACTGAAAGATAAGAATGTATAAAAAGAAAAATAAATACTTCATAATGATTCATTTGTTTGTATGGCCGCTAACATTCATCCTAAGTGGTTGATTGATGAAAAGGCTATTAATTTTCGTAGGGAGGTTTGATTAAGCCCACCTAACGACCCTGTAATAGTTGAAGTAATAATTGTTATGAGAATTAAAGTATTTTGTGCCGTGTAAGAAATTAATATTAAAGGAGCTATTTTTTGTCATGTTATTAGAGTGAGGGCATTTATTCAAGAAAGCCCTTCTATGACGTTAGGAAATCAAAAATGAAAGGGTGCTGCTCCTCTTTTTAACAGCAATGATGAAATAATTATTAAATTACTATAGAAGAGACTGTTTTCAATAATTGGGTAGCTATTTAAATATATTATTATAATGGCAAACAGTAATACTGCTGAGGCTATAGCTTGAGTTAAAAAGTACTTTAGTGAGGCTTCTGTAGAAGTCAAGTTGTTACTATTTATTAGGGGGATAAATGATAACAGATTGATTTCTAGCCCTATTCAGGCACCTAATCAAGAATTTGATGAGACAGTAATTAAAGTTCCTGCTATTAAGATAAAAAAAAATATAATTTTTGCTGAATTATTAAAAATTAAAAAGAAAAGGATTAAAACCTTTATAAATGGGGTATGGGCCCAGTAGCTTAATTAGCTTATCTTTTTATTAGAGTTGCAATGTTAAAGTTGGTTTAGCATGTATGTTTATATTTATTATATTTAAGAATAGATATATTTTGGTGTACGATGCACAAAAGTTTTTGATACTTTTAGGAATAGTTTAATTCTATTAAATATATAATGAATGCAGTATTGGCTGCATTATTTACCCTATCAAGGTAACCCTTTTGTCAGGCAATTCATT